ATGAAATAGTTGTAAATTAGTTATGGCTAATGTAGAAACTTTCTACGATAGTTTAGGGATAATCGGATTCGAACCGATGACTATCACCACGTCAAGGTGATACTCTACCACTGAGTTATATCCCTTCCTTATCAATATAAGATATCGTTTGCACCCATGTAGGTTTTAGAAAGGCTCTTGGAAAAGTCAACCAAAACAAAGCACGAAAGCCGCGGTCTTCAATCAAAATTGATTCCTATTTGACGATGGATAATCACATGGATAAGCTCACATTAACCCGTCAATTAAAAAAAAAAAAATTATATTTCTTTGAAATTAAAGAAGTTTTATTTTATATTATTTCATTTTATGGGGGAAGATCCAAACTATGAATATTAATTTTATGAGCTTTTTAAAGCTCAAGATCAATCAATTGCTCAAACTATTGAGCGACCTGCTTCAGATACTGAAGCAGAGAAGAGACGTAATTAAAAGAGAATATGAGACGAGAGCGCGAACTGTTGCGGTGAAGAATTTTCGGAAAATAATATATTATATTAGAGACTGGTATAAGTCTCTATTTCTTTTTCCGTGTGCCTTCCCCGCATACTATGTTTTGGTAATTGTGGGTATTCCCTTGTTTTATTTTTTCATAAAGTTTCTTTCCCGTCTAAGAGACTATATATGGAAAAAGATAAGAACTTTCTTATTACCAAAAAACTAAGAAGCTTCTTAGTTTTTATTTGCTTGGTTGTTTATATTCCCATCATATATCATTTAATCAAGTTTATGACGCGTGTAACATACTACATATGGACACAGATCATAAATTTGATCTCTCCAAAAGAATAAAAAGCTTCTGATTTGTTATTTTGAGAAATACTATATTATAAAAAAGTAAAGATAGAAGACACATTTCTGAGTGGCAAAAATAGGCTCCATTAGCCTTTGATTAGAACACCAAAACGTAACCCCTAGAATTTGTTCTAGGGGGCACTAGAAAATAGAGATTGGAATAACAAAAAGAATTCGTTTATGTTACTTTAAAAGAATCGAACGAGGAGCCGTATGAGATGAAAATCTCATGTACGGTTTTGTAAAGTGACAGGTAAAGGTAACTTACCTGTCAACTTTTCCACTATCACCCCCAAAAAACCAAACTCTGCCTTACGTAAAGTTGCTAGAGTACGATTAACCTCTAGATATGAAATCACCGCTTATATACCTGGTATTAACCATAATTTACAAGAACATTCTGTAGTTTTAGTAAGAGGAGGAAGGGTTAAAGATTTACCTGGCGTGAGGTATCACATTGTTCGTGGAACCCTAGATGCTGTCCCCGTAAAAGATCGTCAACAAGGGCGTTCTAGTGCGTTGTATATTCCTATCTAAAACTTGTATCATTTTATGATGATGCCGTGTAAATTGCTATAAATATGGGAAGTATATGGCTAACCCGATAACAAACGTTTTGTAAGGGAACTAAAGCAGGCTAAAGCAAAGCACCTTCTTTATTCGAAGAATATTAGAAATGATTACTAGGGTATGTCTAAGGTTTAATATTGAAATTATTTCAAAAGTTTTACCCAACTTTGTTTGTGGCAATAAACATTACCAAATATCTTGGCCTTTTCGGAACAGGTCCGAGTCAAATAGCAATGATTTTAAACACTTTTTTATACACTATTTTGTAAACCTAAGGACTTAATTATATAGATATGGAAAATGCAAGATTTCCAATTCTAGCAAAAGAGAGAAAGGAAACGGATACTCAATTGAGAGTGAGTAAACATGATTATATGCATAAAGGCATATATCATATATGCAGATATACTCATGTGGAAAGCCGTATTCGACGAAAGTCGTATGTACGGTTTGGAGGGAGATCTTTCATACATACCCTTTAAAGAAAGTAGAGATCCACCCTACAATATGGAGTTAAAAAGCCGAAAAAGAAGTGACTTTTAGCCTTTATGAAATAAAATATTGAACCTTTTTTACGCTCATGTCATGGCAAAGTACTGCGAAAAAAAGAGCTGCAAAATCTGATCCGATTTATCATAATCGATTAATTAACAATGCTGCGAAAAAAAGAACTGATAAATCTGATCCGATTAATCATGAGCGATTAATTAACAATGCTGCGAAAAAAAGAACTGATAAATCTAATCGAATTAATCATAAGCGATTAATTAACAGTTCTTCGAACAAAAGAATTGCAAAATCTGATCCGCGTCATTATAAGCGAGTAATTAATACTGCAAAGAAAAAAAATGCTGCAAAATCTAATCCGCTTAAGCATAAGCGAGTAATTAATACTGCTTCGAAAGAAAGAATTGCAAAAAAAACTGCGAAATCGGATCCGATTTATCATAATCGATTAGTTAACATGTTGGTTAACCGTATTCTTAAACACGGAAAAAAGTCATTGGCTTATCGAATTCTTTATCGAGCTATGAGAAAAATCCAACGGAAGACAGAGGAAAATCCACTAGTTGTTCTGCGCCAAGCAATACGTGGAGTTACCCCCAAGGTAACAGTAAAAGCAAGACGTAAAAGTGGATCGACTTATCAAGTTCCCATTAAAATAAGATCCACAAAAGCAAAAGTACTTGCCATTCGTTGGTTGTTAGGGGCATCTCGAAAACGTCCGGGTCGGAATATGGACTTGAAATTAAGCTACGAATTGATAAACGCTGCCAAAAAGCAGGGTAATGCTATACGCAAAAAGGAGGAAACTCATAAAATGGCAGAAGCCAATAGAGCTTTTGCTCATTACCGTTAATTCAATCCATAGAATAGAGATTCTATTTATCCTGATCAATTAGAATAATTGAGCCAATTTCTTCGAAATCGAGAAATGGATCCATATGTTCATTGAAACGAAAGAGAGTAGCTTTTTTATTTTCTAATATTAGAAGAATAGAGATAAGAAGAATAAGAATATAGAATTAATAGGGTTGGATAATAAAAGTAAAAAAAAAAAAAGATTTAAACTTTTTTAAAGATCGATTGAAGTTACTAATTCATGATCTGATATGTACAAAAAGAAAACCTAATTTTGAATTATACTTTTAGATCATTTTTATGAACGAGTTTCATTTACTTTTTTTCTATGGGAATTCTATTCTTCCAGAATGTATCTTGGTTTCAGGCCTATTTCTTCTCCTGATAATCGATTTATTCTCTGATCAAAAAAATAAAGCTTGGTTCTATTTAATTCCTTTAGCAAGCTTAGTGCTGAGCATAGCAATCTTACTATCGCGATGGAGAGAAGAGCCTATAATAAGCTTTTTTGGTAATTTTCAAACGAATAATTTCAACGAAATATTTAAATTTCTCATTTTACTATGTACAACTCTATGTATTCCTTTATCCGTGGAGTACATTCAATGTACAGAAATGACTATAACAGAGTTTCTGTTATTCATATTAACAGCTGCTCTAGCAGGAATGTTTTTATGTGGTGCTAATGATTTAGCAACTATTTTTGTAGCTCTAGAATGTTTAAGTTTATGTTCTTATCTCTTATCCGGATATACTAAGAGAGATGTACGGTCGAATGAGGCTACTATGAAATATTTGCTTATGGGTGGGGCAAGCTCTTCTATTCTGGTTTATGGTCTTTCTTGGCTATACGGTCTATCCGGAGGAGAGATTGAACTTCAAGAAATAGTCAATGGTCTTATAAATACACAAATGTATAACTCTCCAGGAATTTGGATTGCAGTTATATCCATAACTGTAGGAATTGGATTCAAGCTTTCTCTAGTACCATTTCATCAATGGACTCCCGACGTATATGAAGGAGTGCGATTCGTTCGACAAATTATTCCCTGTATACAAAATCTTTTTAGAGATTTTGTGTGTCTTTTTCTTTCCTTTTAACTCTATAGACATGTGAGAAAAGCACTTTTAGCCTACTCGGGCTAAGGCATCACTTTTTCGCAATATCAACAAAAGGGTTTTTGTAACATTTTTTTGTTGAATTAAGATAAAGCAAAGTCACAAAAAATAATTTGTGTTACTAAACAAAGATATTTTGCAAGCTTGTTATTACGGGTAGTTCTTACAAAGATTCAGATTAATGACGTATAGAATACTTGTATTCTCCATGTAGATGCTACATAGTAAGTTTTAATCCTTCAAAAACTATTGATATAAGAAAGGCATCCGTCAACAAAAAGATCACCCTAAGATGATCATGCCATGGCTACTGAGAACGAACCAAATCAGATGGTTCTTTTTTTTCATCCCTTTCGGCTCTTAAAGAACCCAGGTACGAAAGATCAGGAAAATTGGTGATTTACCATAGTAACCATTGAGGAAGGATTCCTCGGAAAGTTAAGGATTAGCAATCCTTTCTACAAATTGAATAGATTCAATCTTATACATACGCGAGGAAGATAATAAGGAAATAATCCTCTTATTTTCTTTTTTTTTTTTTACTTAGGAGCCGTGTGAGATGAAAGTCTCATGCACGGTTCTGAATGAGAGAAAAGAGGGAGACTTCCTCTTTTCGACTCTAACTCTCCCACCCCAGTCGTTGCTTTTCTTTCTGTTACTTCGAAAGTAGCTGTTTCGGCTTTAGCAACTCGACTTTTCGATATTATTTTCTATTTTTCATCGAACGAATGGCATCTCCTTTTGGAGATATTAGCTATTCTTAGCATGATATCAGGTAATTTTATCGCTTTTACTCAAACAAGCATGAAACGTATGCTTGCTTATTCGTCCATAGGTCAAATTGGATATATCCTTATTGGAATCATTAATGGAAACTCAAATAACGGATATGCCAGCATGATAACTTATATGCTATTCTATATTTTCATGAATTTAGGAACTTTTGCCTGTATTGTGTTATTTAGTCTACGTACAGGAACAGATAACATTCGGGATTACACAGGATTATATACAAAAGACCCTTTTTTAGCCTTATCTCTAGCTTCATGTCTGCTATCTCTAGGAGGTATTCCTCCATTGGCAGGTTTTTTTGGAAAACTCTATTTATTCTGGTGTGGATGGCAGGCAGGTTCCTATTTATTGGTTTCAACAGGGCTCTTTATGAGTGTTATTTCTATATACTATTATCTCAAAATAATTAAGTTATTAATCACAGAACGAAACAGAGAAATAACTCCTCACGTGCAAAATTATAGACTATCTTCCTCAATCTCAAAAAACTTTATTGAATTAAGTATGATTGTATGTCTAGTAGCATCTGTCACATTGGGAATAGTAATGAGCCCTATTATTGCAATTGCTCAGGAGACCTTCCTTTTTTAAGGTCTATTTAGTAGTCAAATCTTACTCTTATTAACTAACTAAAAGAATCTGGGGATTTGTTTATATATCCCCAAAAGAAAGGAGAGGAAATAGGTTGAGATTATGAGATGACCTTCTAATTAGAAGGTCAACTTGATCTTGAAATTAGAAGTTCATCTCATACCAAAAATATAGATGGTGTATTAGGTCATTCAAACAATATAATATAGATAAATATATTGTTTGATTCTATCTAACAGATACCTTTTTATTATAGAAATAATAGATATTCCGCATATCTAGCTCGATATGTGATCAATAGTAAATATATATTTAGATATATTTATATTGTTTTTTATGGATGGAATACGATCAAACTTTTTGTTTGCCTTGATGGTGAAATGGTAGACACGCGAGACTCAAAATCTCGTGCTATAAAGCGTGGAGGTTCGAGTCCTCTTCAAGGCATAATCAATAATTACGCCTATTTAATTAGCAATTACTATTCTCTCAATAGGCTGAGAGTACGTATTTATTCATACCCATTCCGACGATGGTTTTGGTCATTGTTGAATGGAGACATCTGAGAGAAATGGGATAAAAAAGGAAAAACTAACATGAAATACCCTTTTTTTTGTACATAAAAGATCGCTGCTGCTCAATAATTCCTAATTATATTGAATTAAGAGTATGGATTGAGAAAAAATTCTATAGCCCTCTCAAGGTCTTGCAAGATATGGGAGTTGCGAGTCAATAATTATACGTTGGATCCATCTATAAACAAATGAGTAAGCATAGTAAAGAATTACTATGCTTACTCTCTCCTGATTGGGGCCTCCTGAATGAGAAGAGATTAATCTGAATATTCAAGATCTAGTCTGTTTTATTTCTATTTCCTTCTTCTGCTATTAGGTGTGCAATCTCATTCGAAAAAAGTACGTGGTTCTTCAACAACGTCTTTATGATTTGACGCAATATCATTTGTTTAGATATGAACATATTTAAAAGATATTGATAACTCTCCAATAGAAAATTGTAGATAAAAGAGTCCAATAAAGAACGACGGGGTTCCCTTTGACGATCTACGGGGAATTCGGAACGGTCAATCATGGCCGAAAATTCAATCAACCAACGGCCATACGCATATGTTGGACTATACGGGAAACTATGTCTCCATTGGAGGCCAAATGCTTGAACGCGTTGAAAAGACATCATTTGATCCTTAGGTAGAATATCCTCGAGATTCCAGTCTCCCATGGTTAGGATTTTGCTCTCTCTAAAAACACCTAAAACAGTCCTTTTTCTAAAACGGTTCTGTACTGCATCGTTCCTTCTTGGAACGTAAGTAAGATAAATACTTCTCAACATCTCTTTAGTTACCCAAAATTCCCGTCGTGAAAACAAATTAATGCGTTTCTCCTGAAATAGGAAATTCGCGGGATTCCAAACAAATCTCTCTAGGAAAAATATCGGTTCAGTAGAGGATTGATATTGCATTGGATAATCTACATCCAATGATTCTTTTCCTACTATTATCCGCCGCTCTTTTAATATTGCTTCCATTTCGCGATGCCATTTTTTGTGAGTGCTATACTTCTTATCACATCTACCATAAGGAGAGACTATTTTAGATTGCATAACTTTAAATTTATGAAAATCCTCATATTCTTCAAGCAATTCAATAAAGTGATTGGATCTTCTCATAAGATCAAATTGACTACTGCGAAGAAAACTAAGGCGCCAGGTTCTAGGAGACCAAACTATATGATTTAAGAAATCTTCTTCCTTTTGATCTTCCTTACTTCCATAAAAGTGTTCTTTTTTAAGAATCTTTTTATTTACGAAAGAAGAAATCCCTTTTTGCATCATATCAAAATGATTGGTCACTATCTCCTGACCAGCCAATGTCAGTATTGTACTCTCAACATTAGTCTTCTCTGGCCTCAGCCCTAAGGAGAACTCCATCAAAAGACTTTCTAAAAGACTAGAAGCTAAAGCAAAATCATTCCTCAGGAATGCATCGCCAGAAAACACATCCTCTTTATCTTTATTGCATAAAGATATAAACCAAGCATCTTTAGCCGCCGGTCCAGCCAAGCAACCCAAAATATGGCAAAATATATTCAATTCGGTTATGCTTGTTCTGGTAATTGAAGGCTCTAAGTACCACTGGGACAAATAAAAAGACCTTTTCGACCATAAATCCTGGTGAGCAAATACAGGATCCTTACGTCTAAGTATATGTTGTATAAAAGCCTTTCCTACCTTATAGGGAAGTCTTTCGTTTTCTTTTACATCGTATCCAAGGAATCCCCTGCTGTTTCGCTTAGTAGCTAATCGAAGTGTAGTCGTGCCCATAACTGATTTTCCTTGGCTAATACTCATTAAAAAGACTTCATTGGTAAGTGCTGCCAGATCACGTGCATCAAAACCGCTACTTCGAAACTCAAATTCATCAGGACAGGTGAAGTCTTTTTTTAAGTAAACCCCTTTGCTACGTAAAAGAATAGCAATTTCCCTTTGTCGTTGGGAGAACCCAAGCAATCGAATGTGGATGGATTTATCTAATCCAATATCAGGAGTTAGTAGAATTGGATCCACTTTTTTAGGAATATGAGTTGAAGCAATTACAATTCCAGGAAATTTGTCCTTAAGGACGCGTTCCACCAGTATAGAAAGAAACAATGATCCAAAACATAGTTCATGAATGTTTGGAATCCATATTACGCAAGGAGACATGGCTTTTGCCATTTCGAGGGCAAGTATGAATTGTTGTAGTCTTTTGAACTGCAGAAGCCTTCGCAAAGACCTAACATCAATCTCTTTTCTGTCTAATTTGTTTTCGACAGTATTATCAAAAATACTGGGGACATCAAGCAGCGGATCTTCCTCTTTTTCCTGGAATTCATATCTAAGATCAATTTTTTGATGCAAGAAATATCTGAGAGATATTCTTATTAATGGAATATAAGAATCCGTTGCTAGACTTTTGGCCAAAAAGGAGCGTCCTGTTCCCCTAGGACCTATCAATAAAATACGTTTGGAAAAATAAGATGAAGATGGTCCTAAGTTGAGTGAGAAAAAGTTCGGTCTGGAAGAGTTAAGACTATCCCAGTGGTATTTTTGGGAGGGGGTAATCTTATTACAAAAAGCAAGAAAGACTGCTTTTTGTGCTGAACCAAATTGATCCAACTTGTTTATGGAATTCATCATACCTTTTTGGTAAGTTTCAGCTAAATATCTCAAGTAAAGAAGTCCCGGCTGCTCATGGATATATCCAGCAATAGGCATATTTTGATCAGCAGTAACAGGGGAAGTCCTCTTAAAAGAGAAATCGTTGGGATTGATAACCAATTGCAATTCGAGTTGAGATAAACTTTTTTCTTTCACCAGAAAATGAGCTAATTGTCTCTCTCGTCGATCCACGCGAGAATAAGTTGTCTCTAACGTGGTTGTGTAAAGTGTACGATAAAAGTTCGTCTCTCTTTTTAATTCTTGAGTATATTGCCATTTTCTGCGGAAATAATAATATAGATCTTCTACAGGTATACGATAATCTTCGTAATCTACAAACCAGCCAGCGATTATTTCAGGCATAGGTTCGTTAAGTGTTTGAATTTTATCGTAGAACTCCTCAAAGTGGTATTTATCGTCCACCCGATCTTTCCATAAGAAAAAAAAGTCTTCTGTTGAACTGAGAATGTGTACAGGGAAACGGAATAAACTGAGAAGGAAATACCCGACGGCGAGAGAAAAAAGAAAAAGGACGCAAGCTTTTTCATTGTTTATTAGTCCTTCTTTGACATCTCTTATAAACCTTTCCATCATTTCCAATCTTTTCATCATTTCCATTTCCTTGAATTCCTTGAACTGGAATGACTCAACCCATGACGAAACTAAAAAATACCAATTTTTCCATTTTTTGGAACGGGAAAAATAATTGTATATTTTGGAGAAATAATGGGAAACATAACTGGAAAGAAATTGATAATAATAATCGGAAAAATAATCGTATATTATTGAAACATAATAGGAGACATAAATGGAAAATTTCAAAAAATAATAGGAAAAATAATAGGAAAAATAATTGAAAATTTTCAAAGTTTTTTGTTTCAATTTCAATTTGAAAATTGCCCATAATTTTAGAGGGAGTGCCGACAAAATATCAAAAATATCCAATATGTGAATAATAAATTCACTTTTATATTGAATCAGGCCCAATAGAGATGCAAATAGATCTCTGACATTTATCAATATTTCGAGAAAAGGGTATAAATATATATCCCCAAGATATTTCCACCACGTAGAAGTAAAAGCGCAGAACCGATATACTTCATAAAATTCTTCCCATTTTAAATAATTTATTTGAAATTTCAATACCTTAGAAAGAATTTCTTTATCTTTATTCAAAAGAGTACTTTTCTTAATTTCCATATAAGTATCTAAAAGTATATCTTCAATACATTTCCACAATGGAGAAGTATAATATATTGCTTTGTTTTCAATTCTCTTTTTTGAACTCTCGGTAGACTCTTTTACAACCCTTTTATTTAGTTCAATGTTGTTCATTTTCATGAACAATGTTTCCATAATGAATCGTAAATCATCTGTATAAGATTGATTTTGAATAAGATCAATGTCTTGACTCGAATCACTTTTATACCGAGATTTTTTGTTTTCTTTAGAATCTGAGTTATTGAGAAAAGGAGGGTAGGAATTTTTTTCAAAATAGACTATTTGTTGTTCTTGTTTAAAGGATTGTGTAGAAATCTCTTCGATCGAAGAAATAGCTCTCTTGTCATGAACAAAATGATTCAATTTTGTAAGTAAATTGAACGATTTATAGGAATCATGGATTAACGTACGATCGCGTAAATATTGAGTTAATAATATATTAGCTACCCGTGACTTGATGAGTGAAATAATTTCTTTGTTTAAAAAAACGGGGTTTATGTCATCAATGGGCAAAGAAAAGAGATTATTGTGGATGGGAACAAGATTGAATAATTGGCCATATGTAAGATTATTATTCTTAATATGCCCCTTATATAGAAAAGGGGATAATCGGTTCTTGTAATTTAACCGAGGATGATGTAAATAATCGAAAAATTCGATGGTATTTGCTTTATCAAAAGCAGTTCTCAGCGAACTTTGATTAGACAGTTTTAGGGGATTTAACCAATTTTGATCGTTTAATCTAGCCCAAAGATCGGTGTTATGAACACAATTCATACCAGTCTTTTGATTATCGCCTAATGACGTGATCCATTGATTCATTGAGATCTCATTCAAAACAGATTGTGATATTGTTCCTTTATCGATAAATCTGAATCTTTCTGAATCGTCCAAAATTTTGACCACAATGGATTCAATCCATTTCAACAACTGATTGAGGGGTGATTCCAACAATTTATTCAAGTATTTGGATAATTTGATCAAGCCATCAAATAATGAATCAAATAGTACTAATCTCTTCTCTTTTAACACCATTCGTTCTGGGGTATCATACTGATCCTCGTCTCCCATAAGAAAATCAATAATGACGCTTTTATGCCCCACAATATAATTAATGTTAAACTTAGAACGGAACTTGGACCACCAGTTAGAGAATAAGTTAGGTAAATGCATTGAAACTACTAGCTTTTTGTCGAAAACGTCTATTACTAAATTATTAAAAAGAATTAACTTAATAAATTCCTTAATTGGTTGACGAATATCAAGTGGAACCAGTACTCTGTATTCATTTGGATCGAATACTCTATTTTTCAATTTCACATAATTATGTGGAAAATTAGAACTAGAAAGAATTTGTGTAAACCCGTTTCTCAAATATTCAGTTTGAATAGACCAACTGTACACAATAAAATTCCGATTCAATTTTCGATTGGTATCTTTATGAATTCGGAAAATTGAACCAGCGACCCTTTTTTTCTGAAGTTCGCTCCAAGTTGATGAGTGCCGGTTAATTGCATTTTGCATTGCACTATTCAAACTTTCATTTTCTATCCAATTGGAAAGAGTTGTATCTTTTGAATTGCGGTCGGACTCTAAATAGAATCTAAATGCAAATCTAAATGCATTTTTAATAATTCTAAATAGATTCATAACCTCATATATGAATACGATATTGTCTCCTTTTAATGCTATTTTTTTCAATAAAAAAAGAGCTTCTGAAAAAAGCCTGTCAACTTTCATCTTATATTCATAAGAGATAATTTGAACCAAAAATTCAGCTCTATCTTTTTTGTAGATTTCATCTACAAAAACATTATCTTTATAAATATTATCGAGTAATATCAATAGAATTTGATTCTTTAATTTCTCTCTACGGTTAAAGATCCGATTCAATAATCTACTCTCGTTCAATTCATAAAATTTATTGATTTGATGATAATCAATATCAAGGGCAATTTTATCCTCGTCAACCTGACAAGACTTAGTCATTGATAGACTAAATTGATCTGTTATTTCTAACACGATCTTCTTCCAATGTTCTTTATTTTGATCACAGACTGAAGAAGGTATATTCCAAGGGGAACTAGAGTTCATAAATCGAATACAGTTCAAATGATTTATATCTGCCCGATTTTGACTAAAAATATTCCATCCGGGATCTAAGGAACTCGCACAATTCGAGGCAGGATTTTGAAATAAATATGTTTTAGTCTTACAAAAATCAATTTTTCTCTTCGTTTCAAATTTCATGAGATGTTGAAAACGATGGGCATTTTGTGGCCTTTTCAATAATTTGAAACTTTGAAGGGACTTGTTAGTAGCAACAGTACGCATAGATGATTCATCTATTCCCAATGTCTTTGAGAATATCTCAAAGATATTCCAAGAGATTGTATAATCTTCCGACTCTGAAGAAGTTTTCCAACTTCTTGTTGCTTGATTCTCTGAGATTATGTCATTCTTATTATTTAGAAGATTTTTGTCATATTTTGACAAATAGACAAAAAGATGTGGAACCATCAACAAATTTTTAGTGAAATTTGGCGCAATAAACATCATATATTTTTTTTCATTCCAATAGGAATTTACGCGATATATAAACACTGGTACTGTAAGTAATACCACAACCTTTATTGTCTGATTGACACCAATACTACGTAGATCGCGTAGAATTAACGTAATGAGAACTCGAAAGTGAAAGAGCTTGATAAGACGTTCTCGACGGGAATAAATTCGAGTGAACAATCTGAACAAATAAGACTCAGTCAGATAGGACTTGTTCCATGGATTGAACAGTTGCATCATTTCAAATCGAAATTTATCTTTAAATTCAAATCTAAAATGTTCCCACACAACGCGTTTGTCTCGGGTCATAGTCGATAAACTCCAGTTAGAAACTACTTTATTGTTTCATATTCACGGCTTTTTTCATAGAAAAAAAGCGCGTGTGCTGCGAAAGAATATGCCTGATATGGGTAAAAAGACCTAACTAAGGATTGCCAACAGTTTCTAAATCGTGTATTATCTATCTATATGTAGATAATATATAGTTCACTATATATAATTCACTATACCAGTATTAAATTAATACTACCATAATTTCATTAATACTACCATAATTTCATTGATACTACCATAATTATATTAATTATAATAAAATTATAGAAATTTTACCATAGTTAAATTAACTATATCATTATCAGAACCAATTAGATTACAAGTGGTTTCCTCGCTGTATTTCGACGACTAGGGATAGTCGTCAATATTTCTGAATCCATTTGTTATTGATTTTTAACCAAACTAGCATCCATGGCTGAATGGTTAAAGCACCCAACTCATAATTGGGAAGTCGCGGGTTCAATTCCTGCTGGATGCAGGTCTTCCAATATCCTGTTTGTCAAGCTATGGAGCTATGGGATTCTGATATCCCCCATAGATCGATCTATGGGAGATAGTTGAAATGATAATAATACCCTTCTGATATCTCCCATAGAAATCAATATGAATTATCGTTCATATTCATGGAATTTATTCAACATAACACAATTGATCACAATTAATATTATTACCGGAATAAACATATAGTCAGATATTCGATATCTATTGATAATATAAAAGATACCGATAATAATATATATATATTATGACTCTGTGTATAGGGTCATTTAAATTTTGTTGTTTTTTCTTACTAAGGTGTTCTGACCAAAGTGTTCTAAATTCCTTTGGCGTCGTAAAGGTCGGGTAACCAATTCAAGTAAATCTCTTGCATTGGCAGACCCATGAATCTGGGCAAAAGTAAATTCAACCGACCATTTAGTACTAATTCCTCTTGCTTCTAATGGGTTAGCATGAGCCATTCCAGTGATAGCTAAGTCAGGTCGTAATTCCCGTAGACGCCGTATTTGATTGGAATTATCCGGTTTCTCTACAATTCGTGGTATTGGTACACACATACGTGTGCATGTATCTCGCAAAAGTGCTAATTCAGCAGCTTGATATCGTTTATCCATATACGGAATACCTATTTCATGAACGATCATTCCACATCTGATTAAGAATCTTGCTAGAGAAACTTCTAGCAAATTATCTCCCATGAAAAAGACGGATTTCCCCCGTACTAAATTAAGATAATCCTTTAAACTTTCCCATATTTGTTCCTCCCTTTCTTCGAGACCTCGGGTCTCAACACCAAATACAGAACAAATCTTTTCGATCCAAGCACGCGTTCCGTCCGGGCCGATAGGAAAAGGAGCTCCAATTAATTCACATTTTTCACGTCTTATTAAAGTTGTCGCTGTTCGACTCAAAAATGGATTTACACCACAAACATAAACGCCATCCCCCAATGATGGAAGGTCAGTATATCTTTGAGCGGGTAACCAACCTGATACCTTGATGGATTGACGTCTTAATTCCAGATTGAGTTGAGAAACCACATTGGAGGGCAAAGATCCAAAAAGAACTAAAGAGGGATGATTTGCATATTCATGCAATTTCTCTTTTTCTCTAGATGGAAAAGCCAAAACTTTTTGTTTCATTTCTTTTCGTTCCCGAAGGGAGAATTCTGGTTCTGGACAACGATGTGCCATCGCAGCTAACACAGTATCTTCTCCTTGAGTAAAAGCATAATCTAGTCCATTCGCCCTTGCCACTAGAATCGGAATTCCAATTTCCCATTCTAATTTGGGCGCCATACCTTCCAGATCCATTTTGATTATTTCTGTAGTACAGGTGCCTATCCATATGATGACACTAGGATCTCTATCTCTTCTTATTCGAATACAAAGCCTTTTTAATCCCTCATAATCATTCAATTGAGCGGAAATATCCCCTTCTTCTAATTCTGCCATTGCATAGCGAGGTTCTGCGAAAATCATAACTCCAAGTGCATTTTGGAGAAAATAACCACACGTCTTTGTGCCCACAACTAAAAAGAAACTGTCTTCAATCTTTTGGTATAACCAAGATACACAGCTAATTGGGCAAAAAGTATGGTAATTACCTGTCTCACATTCGACAGTGAGAGTTTCATCAATTTTGACTGACATAAATTATTATTCAATGGCTAATAAATGAATAAAAACGTCAATTAAATCGTCGTAAATCCAAGTAAATTTTCCTTATTATTATTATTTTGATGTTTGTCATCGTCAATCGGATTAAGATAAAGATCCGAGAGTAAACTAAATAATTCCCGATCTGGAATTTCTTTTGGTACAATGCCTTCTGGCTGGGATAATATTTGGTCCGCTATGTGTAAATAATATTCACACACGTAGTTAAGAGATGGTTCAGATCCAACCATCTCGAATAAAGTTTTACCCTTTACTCTCGAAACTCTAATATCTTCAATAAGAGGTAATATCTCTATCACGGGCATTGGGCACGCTTCTACATATTTATTGATAAGATCTCTTTTAGATGTACGATTTCCAACCAGACCTGCTAATCGTAGTGGATGTGTACGAGCTTTCTCTCGTATAGAAGCAGTAATACGATTAGCTGCAAATAATGCATCAAATCCATTATCCGTAATTATTATACAGTAATCCGCATAATTTAATGGAGCAGCAAAACCTCCGCAAACCACGTCACCTAATACGTCAAATAATATAATATCATATTCGTAAAATGCATTTAACTCTTTCAACAATTTCACAGTTTCCCCTACTACATATCCTCCACATCCGGCTCCTGCGGGCGGGCCCCCTGCTTCCACACAATCCACCCCTCCATAACCCTTGTGAATTACATCTTCGGACCAAATATCCTCATAATGATAATCCTTGGATTGCAAAGTATCTATAATTGTAGGTATCAGAAATCCTGTAAGAGTAAAAGTACTATCATGTTTGGGATCACATCCAATTTGTAACACTTTTTGACCACGTCTGGCTAGAGCAATTGAAATATTACAACTGGTCGTGGATTTACCGATTCCGCCTTTTCCATAAACCGCTATTTTCATCTTGCGATCTCCCTTTATTTATTTATTTCTGACCTCCCAAACCCTTGAGGGTGGTCATTTAATCTAATTGTCAGTTTCACTTTGCTCAATTAATTAATTTATTCATACAATTGAAATCATGTTCCACCGTTTCAACCTTATTTCTAATAATTCCTCCCACCTACTAAGATATACGTAAACCCTTCCCCTCCCGAGAAAGAATGGGAGGCCAAGTAAAAGAAGAACCCTTTATTTCATCCTCTGATTGAATTAAAACCACTTCATTTTGGATGGCCCCGCTAATAAAGACTTCAGTTTGGGTCACTGAATGGTATACCCAAATCATTGCATGGTAAATGATAAGAGAGAATAAAGATGTTTTTTGGGATAAATCGGATTGGGATTCGATCCGATCGCTGCCTGCACACGAATGCTTTTGCTTTTGCTATACATGTGGTATATCCATTTCGTCAGAGTGATCTGAATGTTATAATCATTCAGATTTCGGTAAATAGGCATCTTTCACTGAATTCAATAACTTCGATCTTTGAATTCAATTTTGAATTTATAGAAATAAAGAATTTTCAATTTCTGTTTTAGACAAACAAGAGTAGAAAGAAATACTCTTTCTAGATTTTGAAATAATATATCCAAAAATCTAGTTTACGTCAACTACTACTCTATTGATTCTAGAGAAATCAATCGAATCCTATCATATCGATATTTATATATATATAAATATATATAATATGCAAAGAAATGAATCCAATCCATTTTTATGGGCGAACGACGGGGATTGAACCCGCGCGTGGTGGATTCACAATCCACTGCCTTAACCACTTGGCGACGTCCACCCCAAACCAATTTACATTCTTTGGTTACGGTCATTATTGACCATGATGTAATATTTTTAAGCCTCTAGTATGAACTAATATTTTATAGTTGGTTGGCAAGTTCCACCATGAACTCACACATGTTGCAAGATGGATAAACAACTCCCAATCATTCATAAAATTAGTTGTATACCTCTGTTCCCTGTTCCAACGAACAGGCATATTTGGAATATGATAGAGTGTAATTGGGTAATCAATTTGAGTTATGAATTGGTTATTGATCCTTATCTATAGACCCTTAACTGGATCGTAACAACAGCGGAGCCAACTCATGCTTGGGGGGGGGAGTCGCGAGTTAAACTTTCACTGGATGGAGGATGCACATCTATATCTGTGCGCTTTCCTTCAGCGCATAGGGTATATACAGATCGGGGGTAATTCAAGTACCTATGACCCCATTTTAATCAAGAACCAATAATTATTGTTTATATTGATTGGTCAAGTTGTATTTGACCGAATCAATACATTACCAACGTTTTTAAGGATTAAATCCGTTTTGAGCCAAAAGAATACCAAACCTTTCATGGTATTGAAAGGTTTGGTACTTTTTTCCCTTTTCGGGGATTGAAACACACTAACAATCCATCAGAGTGAATTATCCGTCTATCGAAATAGCTTCAACAGCAGCTAGATCCAGAGGGAAGTTGTGAGCATTACGTTCGTGCATAACTTCCATACCAAGGTTAGCACGATTAATGATATCGGCCCAAGTGTTAATGACACGACCTTGACTGTCAACTACGGATTGGTTGAAATTGAATCCATTTAAGTTGAATGCCATAGTGCTGATACCTAGAGCAGTGAACCAGATACCTACTACAGGCCAAGCAGCTAAAAAGAAATGTAAAGAACGTGAGTTGTTGAAACTAGCATATTGGAAGATCAATCGGCCGAAATAACCGTGCGCAGCTACAATATTGTAGGTTTCTCCTTCCTGACCGAATTTGTAACCTGCATTAGCAGATTCATTCTCGGTAGTTTCCCTGATCAAACTCGAAGTTACCAAGGAACCATGCATAGCACTAAATAGAGAACCGCCGAACACGCCAGCTACACCTAACATATGAAAAGGGTGCATAAGAATATTGTGCTCAGCCTGGAATACGATCATGAAATTGAAAGTACCAGATATTCCTAGAGGCATACCGTCAGAGAAGCTTCCTTGGCCGATGGGGTAGATCAAGAAAACGGCAGTAGCCGCTGCAACAGGAGCTGAGTATGCAACAGCAATCCAAGGGCGCATACCTAAACGGAAGCTAAGCTCCCACTCACGACCCATATAGCAAGCTACACCAAGTAGGAAGTGTAGAACAATTAACTCATAGGGGCCACCGTTGTATAGCCATTCATCAACGGAAGCTGCTTCCCAGATAGGATAGAAATGCAAACCAATAGCTGCAGAGGTGGGAATAATAGCACCGGAGATAATATTGTTTCCATAAAGAAGAGAACCGGAAACAGGCTCACGAATACCATCAATATCTACTGGAGGAGCTGCAATGAAAGCAATAATGAATACAGAGGTTGCAGTCAATAGGGTAGGAATCATCAAAACACCAAACCATCCAATGTAAAGACGGTTTTCGGTGCTAGTGATCCAGTCGCAAAAACGACTCCATAGGCTTGCGCTTTCGCGTCTTTCTAGAATTGCGGTCATGGTTAGAACTTGGTTTATTTAATCAATAGAAGCTCCCAAGCATACATACATATATGTTAAGCTTGTTATTTAATAGTATAACATGATTGATATATCCATGTCAACCTATATCCCTGGGTCTTTCATAAAAAAACCGGGGTTATGTATAGTTTATACACAGTGATCTATCGTACATAGATAGATAGTTACATCGTAACTATACTTGATACTCTATCTAATTGTTCCATTCCATTCGATATTTTTTTAATAATAATTTTTATACAATTAAAAAAATTGTGATTCGGGAACAAAGTGCACTATTTTTCTTTTTACCAGTGGTAAATTCATCGTGGCTTATTGATTCTATAAATAATGTCACAATGAACATGGAATTTAATAGTGCGATATCCCCTTTGTTGCTTGTGAATAGCAATCAATATTCATCAAGTGATTTTTATTTGATCTTGAGGAATATATATACAGAGCTAGTTATGACGGGGATTGCGTCTATTTGATCTGGGTTGCCCGGGACTCGAACCCGGAGCTCGTCGGATGGAGTGGATTATCTGCTCCTTCCAAAAGAGCGAGAAATCTCTCCCCAAACCGTGCTTGCAATTTTCATTGCACACGGCTTTCTCCATGTATTAATTTTTTCAATCATTGACGTTCCCGGACGGAAAAAAATGAAATAGGATCATAAATTGATCCTGGCAATTGCTCAAGAAGCATTTCATTGGTCAAATCAATTTTTTAGTTCTTGATTACGTATCTTTTGCCAGGAATTAGCTAGGGAATTCATCTCAAAAATATCTAAATGCCAAAATCGTTCTCTCTGCGAACGAATCTTTGATAACACTGGATAAATGAATTCTCGTTTTTTTGAGAACGCTTTTGTGAAGAGTTCCGACCCTAATTCCTCCCGAACTACACGTATCGTAGTTTTATGTTTACAGGCTAGAGTTTTAGCGCATGAAAGTAGAAGTATATACTTTATACTATATAAACCATCTTGATTGAAAGACCCACTGTAGTAATGAAAAAAATTACTCCAAATTCGATCGAATCGATCGAGGATATCGTCATCTGTCAGACTGGCCCAGGCAAATTTACTAATTGGCCGACCAAAGATGTCACAGAACCTTTCTTTAGCCAAGAAAGAAATGATTGATCTAATTGGAGCTATTGGATGAATTTCATTGGTAATGAGGTCAGTAATGAATGAATTATCTAGCATTTTTGTTCTAACCGCGAGATATTTCATTTTTATACTCAGAGAGAACCCGAGAAAAGAAAAACAATTCTTGGGTAATTCGAAAATCCATACCCTATATGGTTGGGGCCAAAGATGGGAATAACGTAGCCAAAAGTGGAGAAGATTATATTTCCATTTTTTCTCTTGAAGTGCGCTACCCTTCAGCGCTACGAGCGCTCTTTCTCGATATCTCACATAGTGAAATAAAGGATCCTTTAAGATCCAGATCCTTTTCGTTGAAATTGTACAACGAAATATGAAAATATGCTCGATTTTTCGATCAAAATGAGTTCGTTCGGGAAGAGATCCATAGGACAACAATTGTGAATGAGAAAATCGCTTCATAAGGGGAACTAGAATGGATTCACATTCACAAACATAAGAATTCCACAAGAACAGATAGAATTTTTTATTCTCTTTCAGGCTAACAAAAATTGGTTTTTGCGAATTCTCGGAACTGAAACTATTTCGACATTCATATAGAATGCATCGCAATAGATGCAAACAAGGAGCGTCTCGGATCCAGCGACGAAAGATTCGAACCAAAATTTCTGGATGAATAGCGTAAGGTAGTCGTATATCTGATATATAATTTGAATGTGGAAATTTATCTTCTATAAGAGGGAATAGACCATGGATGGATCGGAAACTTTTGCATCCATTCATACATTTAGAATATTTGGCTCGTATTGAGAATGAAACTTCCAAGACCACAGTAAAGCCTTCTAATATCAAGAAGGAATAAGAATTCCTATTGTGATCCATCCATTGATTTGGATAGAAATTCCGAAATAAAAAAATTGAATCTTTTAATTTACGTATGCGATTAATCGAACGTTTTACAGTTAGAAAACTAAACTCATTGGAAATCCGAATTTCCGAGGGTTCAGAGCAATTTGCTCTATCTGAATGATGATCATGAGCAATTGCATAAAGATCTTGCTGAAAAAAGAGTGGGTATAAAAAGCATTGCTGCCAAGATCTATGCTTGTTTGCGTCTCTTTGGAATTCAAACATTTCAGGATTACCTCGCCTATGTTCCTAGAAAAACTTCTTGGATTGTAAAATGTTACATGGTGCGATCTAGTTGGGACAGAATAGCAAATCTCAATCTGAGATCTTCTATCCAAAGATCTCATTCGTCATAATGAAAAATGAAATTCTTTTATCTTGGCGGCCCGATCGCTCTCCTGACTCATGGAATAAATTGACCTAGTCAGTACACTATTTCTCTTACACATTTGTACTCGAGTAATTAGGACTCATTCCGGGCGTATAAATTCCTGGTTTACTCAAGGAAAAACTTCCCCTTATCGGTTACTAAAAAGCTCTTAACTTCTGATTAGTAAAGAGAATTCCTCATTTCAATGAGGAACAGAAGCTCGTTCTTCTGGTTTTACTTATGATTCAAGCATCCTGCTTTCTCCATGGACCCGCTGACTAAACCTGCGAATTGATTCGATCTTACTCCACAATTATCACATTTGTTTGAACAAATGCACATATTAAACATATATATATTTGGCATCTATTTGAATAATCCGATTCTAATCAAATAGGATCGAATCAAGTCTCATCAAGTCGAGGCTGTTAGAACGACATGCTGCTTTTTCCATTCATTTCACTTTCAGGATCAGTCGTAGTCTTACCAACTCTACCGGGGGTATGGACGAATTTTTTATTTCATCCAAACGTGTAAAAGACCTTAGTCGCACTTAAAAGCCGAGTACTCTACCATTGAGTTAGCAACCCATAATTGGAATCTATTTATTAGAAAATAGATACAATCGAAGCAAAATACAAGAATATTCCAAATGAACCAACCGGTGGGACATTTGGAATATTCTTCCTCGTGGATTAAGAGGAATGACCCTATGAAACGAAACTGGCGAAAAAAAAAAAGATCAATAATCTGGGATCTATTTCCTACCATTTCTAGAATCAAATAAAGTGGGATCTCCGGATCAGTTTCTTTATGCTTGTCAAATTCTTCATGAGTGATGGGAACTATGTACTATATTCTATAGTATAGTTATAGAGCTATTGTGTAAGAATTCTATTATTGTGTAAGAATTCTATCGACGCAATATATTATTGTCAACCTTTCTCTTAGAAAGAGAATTTTATTGTGTGCAGCTTTTCCGCATAAAAAGGAAATAGGCTAAGTTTCTAGTATTATCTCTTGGATATCATGATATATTATCTATGGATCATTGAAGTAATAAATATCAAAAATTAAGAAGCTTCTTATCTTTTTGGTGAAAGATAAGAAGCTTGAATAAACCTGATTATTAAATATATAATAAGGATAATGAGAATTACCAATTGGGTTTTTCTGGCATATCCGCTTTTTATTATGTATTTTTTTCTTATTTCGAGTAGGCTCCTTTTTCTCCTTCCGAAGAAAAAAGAGGGTAATATATCTGCCAACTTTATATCTGCCAACTTTTGCCATAGTTTTTTGATTTTAAAAAAAAATAGTTTAATTAATCTGATTATTATAATTCGTATCCTTTTGCTGGGACAGAGATAATATTGTATTATATCTGCCAGGTCTTGACATAGGTTACTTACCATGTCCTTGACCATTCGTATCATTTTTCTGATCTTTATTTGTTTCATAAGCAATCCCCCCCCTGTAATTATACAGGAATTATAAAATAAATAGAACCTAAAAGGGAGTAAAGTACTCTTTTTAGTAACGAGATAAAAACGAGCTCTTGAGTTACATCATCAAGCTTGATATTTATCAAGCTATATGGGTCCATCCAGAATAAGTCCATCCAAACAGCATCTTGTGAATCAAAATATTCACGAGGCAACGTAGAAGAAAAAATGTAGAGAAAGCGATCGAATAAACAGAGCAGGATCTCCAGCAGGCCTTTCAATATCTTCAAAAATTGGCTTCTTCCCATTCTTATTCCTACTGATTAATTTCCTTCATCTCCTCCCTCTGGGAAAAATAGAGAATAAAAAATAAACGCAGAGAAAGAGATAAAATAAACAGAGCAGGATCTCCAGCAGGTCTTTCAATACTTTCCTTCTTTTCCTTCCTAATTTCATTGTTTTTCCTCCTATGAAATAAAAAGATTATGCGTTTTTAATGCATATAGCAATATGCGTACTTATAAAGAGCGTGAGTATACCGTAACTGAAGTATATCGAAGTTATACTTCGATATGAAAACAATTTGCATCGTAATCGTTCGTACAACAGAGCGTATTTAGCAGTGTAAAAAAGAATCCTATCATATACGTAATATCAAAATCGTGTAATCGTACAACAGGGCGTATTTAGCAGTATATGTATTTATCAAAAATACACTTGTATTTTACACAAGAAAATACAGTATTGCAATATTATTCTACTGCCCTAGTTAGGTACCAAACGCTTCTTTAGCCGCATACATTACTTCAACAGTAATGGTTTTTATACCCTTCTGTTGCGCAAATTTCTCAGTATTTTTCTCCACCTTTTCCCTGACAAAACGTGGAATTTTACTCAATTCCAATCGACTTTCAGGATTCCAAATTAATCCTATATTCGTGAATAAAGATTTATCCATGATTTCTTTAGTATCATGACCACCAAAAATATCTAGGAGATGCTCCTCCATACCCAGGGCAAATGAGTTATAAACTAGATCAGCTATTTGATTCGTACCTTCGTAACCCAGAAAGGGTCGGTATCCCAAGGTAAAATTTTGGATATGAACCGGTGCGGAAATAACTCCACAAGGAATATCCAGACGTTTGCCAATATGGCGCTCCATTTGAGTGCCAAAAATGGCAGATGGTTCGGCGCGAGCGATCATATCCCCTACTTCAGCGTGATCGTCTGTGATCAGTATTTCATCGCAGAAACCTTGAATTTGCTCTTTGAACCATTCTGCATCATGTTTACAAAATGTACCTGCACAACTCACATGAATTCCCATCTCTCGAGCAAGTATCTTGGTAATTGAAGCAGCATGAGTTGCATCACCGAAAACAACTGTTTTTTTTCCCGTCAAATTCTGACAATCAATAGATCTTGAAAACCAAGCAGCTTGGGAAACAAATCGAGTTTGTGCATCGATAAACGCTTCACAATCAACTCTTTTGTTTGATGAGCCAGAAGCCAAGGTATCGATTTTCTTGTGTATCTGTCGAATACACTCCGCTATATCCACAGCCCCCATGGGAGTTGTAGATATGTAAGGCATTGCATATTCTTTATTCAAATACATGGCTGTCATTAAGCCGACTTCACGATAAGGGATTAAATTCAACCAAGCTTTTGGTAGATCTTTCAGATCCTCTACAGCTCCTCCTTCAGGAATTATTTGATTAATTTGAATGTCCAGATCTCGTAATAAACGTCTCAACTCACGACAATCATGTTGATTATGAAACCCTAATGTAAAAATACCAATTATATTAACAGAAGGCACATTCGTCACGAATTGATCTAATGCTTCTTGTGTATGGCTTCTATCTAGATAATATCGAACTACCTGCTCCAAAGTTCTATCCGCGGCCTGATTTTCATTCACTTGATAATGATCAACATCCGCGAAAATGACGCTGGAATTAGAAATGAGAGATGCTCTCTCTACAAAATTTGCTAGATCTTCTTGCAAGATACTAGAGGTACATGTAGGTGTTAATATGATAAGATCGGGACGCTCCTCCTGATCTTTACGTAAAATATTATCCACAACTCTTTTTTGTGATCCACGCGCTAGTACGTGACGATCTACTATACTAGCAGTTGCAGCAGTAAAATCTCTTTCGCGTTCTAACATAGAACGCATTACGTTCATGTAATCATCTCCTAGAGGAGCATGCATAATGGCATGCACATTTTTGAAGGAACTAGCTACTCGTAATGTCCCAATGTGAGCAGGACCAGCATACATCCAATAGGCTAATTTCATAAACGCCTTTTTATCAAACAAAAATATGTATTCCCATCCTATACCATAGAAATATCCCTTGCCCTATATATCTATTTTGATATCACATTCCCTTTCAATAACTATAGTATTGAAAGAGAGACTATTTGTTGTCGCAACAAATAGTCTGGGACGGAAGGATTCGAACCTTCGCAATAACAGGACCAAAACCTGTTGCCTTACCACTTGGCCACGCCCCATTCGATCGATTTTCATTAATTATTAATTATTTTAACATGAAATGATCGTTATTGCAAGTCAATTTGGAAAATTCCCGATTCATTCTTGGGATCTGACATCACCTAAAACTGAAAAGATTAATATTCTTGAAAGAATTGGGCATACATTAATTCTGGGACAAGGGAGCATAGGTAGAAACAAAAATATCTATTCAATTCATTGGTCATTTTTTATTAGATCGGGTAAAATATTGTATGAAGAAATGATCCCTCCCAATCCGAAGACTAAAAGTCTAAGCTTTCCAAAAGCTTCTGATTGGCAAAATACTTTTGGTGCTTTACACCTCTTTCATTCATCGGAGAATCAAAATGCCAGTTATCCTTAATATTCTTCTAGGCGATGCCGCGCTTTATTTGAATAATCCCTTTTTTGCCAAATTACCCGAAGCTTATGCGATTTACGATCCAATTGTTAATGTAATGCCAGTTATTCCCGTTTTCTTTTTTCTATTAGCCTTTGCTTGGCAAGCTGCCGTAAGTTTTCGATAATCCTAAGAAGTTCTCCTTTTTCTACAAAAATAAAAAATCACTTGATGCAAAAGCTTTTATGCAATGGTGCAAGATAGATATTTATCTTGCATCGCCGCGATGCACTTTATTTTATTGCGAATCAAAAATCCTCATAAATAGAAGTTTTATTCTATTCTAAGATTTATAGAAAGAACGAGCAGGGGGGGGGGGGGATATTTTCTATCTATTCCTTTTTATTCTTCTTTTTTCACTCCAATTGTTGGTTGTGACGCCACTATACTTGCTTAGAGCCGTACCCTACTAGCTGAATGAACTAGGTAGGATTGAGATGAATTTGAATTCCTATTCATCCATTCAATTTCAAGCGGGATGGGAGAAGAAAAAAAGAGATCTCGAGAAGAGATCAATTTTCAATCCTCTGAGGATCCCCATACATAATGTATGTGTAGATCCAAATTGTTTCAGTATTCATAAAACGCATGCTATTGCTGGGTATCAAAACACCCATATGTCATAGAAAGATTGATAATCTATTCCGTTGTAATTCTAATAAGGATCCCGGAGATTACATAATGTTTACTCTTAAGTTGTTCGTTTATACAGTAGTAGTATTTTTTGTTTCTCTTTTTATCTTTGGATTTCTATCGAACGATCCAGGGCGTAATCCCGGACGTAAAGGATAGTGAAGAAAAAAAGGATATTTTGGCAAAAAAATGTAGGATCTTCTTGCATAAGAAGATAAAGAGGCTATCATATCAGTTTTGAAGATTCATTTTTAACTTAATGAACGGAGAGAGAGGGATTCGAACCCTCGGTACAGATAGTCTGTACAACGGATTAGCAATCCGCCGCTTTGGTCCGCTCAGCCATCTCTCCGAGATCGGATATATTGAATGAATATATCTTTTGTTCGGATAAAAACCAACATTTGCGAGTAAACAATCATTCTGCTTCAGCCCATTCAAATTTTTTCTTTGGTTTCCCTAGCCCGGCCACTGGCCAGGCCATTTTCTCTTTCAGATGGGAAAAAATCCAGCAAACAAATAATCCATATAATTAATATAGTGCTTTACCTAATCTTAAAGCTAAAATAACTGTTATGAAAGCAGCAACAAGAGCTATAAAAATTTGACTCTCTGATATCATCTCTTTATTTCCTCTCCCACTTTTTTATTCATTTTGTCGATATATACATTAAAAAGCTCTTATTAATTATTGTAATAATTACAGCTGCTCTGGGCTAGAGCATACACAGATGAGGGGGTCCTAATTGAAACTGGACAGATCAGATTGTAGTAGTAAAAAAAAGTATTTCAAGGAAAAAAACAACGAAATAATTATGAAATATTGTATGCGAAGCTTTCGTTTTATGAAAGCTTCGCAAAACGGTTCCGTATTCATCAATACGTTCAATACATATACATATATATGTCGTCAATCAATA